TAAAACTTTCGTTTTTTTTTAACGGGTTAGCTATATATTTTACATGTTCCCAGCAATTTGCATGGCATCATTAGTAGGAAAAATGATACAAGTCCTAGATAATGATATACAACGCACTAGAACGCCCTTGTTGACGATTCTTAACCCCTACAGCATCCAGGGTTCCCCGAACAATATGATATCTTACACCTGGTAAATCTTTAACCCTTCCTCCTCTTACTAATACTACTGAATGTTCTTGCGAATTATGGCCAATACCCGGTATATAAGCAGTAATTTCAAATCCAGAGGTTAATCGTACTCTAGCAACTTTTCGTAAAGCGGAGTTTGGTTTTTTGGGGGTCGTGGTGGAAAAGTCGACGAATAAGTTTCCTTTACTGTCACTCTACAAAACCGTACGTGAAATTTTAACTTCATACGGCTCCTCGTTCAATTCTTCAAATTAAATGAATTAATAAAATGAAATAATTTCTTTTAATATTTCTATATAACCCTCATGTACAACAGAAATAATTCTTGTGTTGTGGAGTTAAAAACGAATTGAAATTTTTCTATAAGTTGTTTATTTTATTGGGTAGAAAAAAATGTATAAAAGAATTGTATTTTGTATTAAATAATTGTATTTTTAGACTCGTTTGTAAATAAATTAGATTTTTGTTTGAACCCGATACAGATAAATCCTAATTTGGTCTAAATGAATAAGTTTTTTTACTCCCTGCTTCAAAGAGTTAATAAAATTCAATATTAACTTATTATTTTATGTTTAATACTTTACTATATGTAGTTTCAGATATTACTCCCTTCAATAACAAAGTTAATAGAATTGACGGGTTAATGTGAGCTTATCCATGCAGTTACGCACTATTCAAATAGGAATCAATTCTCATGAAAAATTTGGTTTGGCTTTCGTGCTTTGGTTGGTTGTCATGCGTCGTCCAAGATAATTTGATGACCCACGTTGGAGTAATATCTATATTAGATATGATCCGATTGACTGCGTAGGGCTCTCGGATAGCAATAAAGACAGCTAGTGATTCTGGCAAAGGAGGACAACATTAGGGATTGAAAGTTAATCTCTCAAAATTGGGTTGGGGAAAGTTACTCTCAAAGTTACTCTCTTTGACCAACTATCTCATAATATTTAGTTACACGATACATGGTTGAACATCTAAAAGATGAATGGGTTTCGTTTTTAGGATACTATAACAGAGATGATATAAACATAATGAAAATGGATATTGGGAAATTGACGATAGCTCAAATTGTCATTTATTCAAAGATATTCTCAACATTATCAATACTGATCTCGTCCATAATAAATATAGATAACCTAATATTACGCAATTATCTTCTTATTTTACAAGACAATTGCGGAACTACTTTTATCATAGGATCGATATCCTAAATAATATAGTTCTTAATAATGGCTTATTGGGGTTATCATCCCTGAACAATGAGATGGAAATGTTACCGAACTTCGTAACTGAGCAGTTCGTTACAGTAATAATACCTCAAAATT